GGTTGAGACCACACATAAAAATGCCATTGCCATAAATGTACAAAGTAATATTTCCATTTATTCAGCAAAAGAGGTGTATCGGTTAAAGCCAGAATTGATTTTCCTTGATGTCTAACATAATGCATGAAAAGATCCTGACGGAGCCATAAGGCGGTCGGAAAATCATTAGCAAAGACTTCTTCTACATGATGCTTTATTTTTGCATAGAAAAATATTCGTTCAAAAAAGACACCAAAATATGTTAATCGTAAATGATAAGATTCATTGCGGATAAAAAGTAAGACAGATTCATATTCACAAACATGAGAATTATACAGGAACAAGAAAAATCTTGGATTACTTTTTGAAAAAAGAGTAATCGATTTATTTGGAAAGTCTTTTGTATTAATAAAACTATTACGATTATAATAGTCGTGAAGAAAAAGCCCTAATAAATGCAAAGAAGAAGCATCTTTTACCCAACAGCGAAGGGCTTGAACTAAGGTTTCCAGATGAATCGGAAAGGGTATTAGTACATCTGATACATAATTTAAATGTGTTAATTTGTCCTCTAAAAAAGGAAATATTGAATGAATTGATACTAAATTATAATACTTTACAAGTGCTCTACCCGTTAAGGAAGATACGAATCTTAGGGCAAAGGGTATTTCCACAACGACTGCAAATACCTCTGATATCATTTGAGAATACAAATTTTCATTGAACCCAAAAACTTTATTTTGGTTAGAATAATTATCGGAAATAATCAAATGATTCCTTTGATACACTCGAAAAATTAAACGTTTTACAATCAGTAAACTATATTGATTGTCATAAACCACATTTTCTAAAAAATTCACTCTATTTAAACCATGATCACGAACAAACGCATACATATACTCCCGAAAGATAAGGGGGTATAGGAGTTCATATTTCCCGGATCTATCTAGCTCTAAACATCCTTGAGATTCTGCCATTTGCAATTAGATTTGAACCCAAAATAGGATGGGATATATTGGGTTATCAAATGATACATAGTACGATAGAGTTCCAACAAAGTATTTAATATATTTAATATATTAAATATTTGAAATAAAAATGAAGGATACCTCGTAAAAAGGTACGACTTAAAAAGGACCCTCTATTCTCTCTTTATTCTCTCTTTTTTTGACCAATTGGTTTATGTTCATTCTCGGCTAACACGATGGTTAGAAATCCTTTATTTTTGCAATCCAATCGTTCTTTTGATTCAAAAAAATCTCTTTATCAATATACTGCCTCCTTCATACACATTTATTTCTACTCTATAATGGAGATAAAAAATCGTTAGGATTCAAAACAAATTGATAATATGCTCATGGTAAAAACCTTTCCCCGCGTCAAGCACTAATATAGTTTTAACGTCTAATTAGATCGGGTAATCATTCAAAAATTAAGAACAGGAGCTCGTTACTTTTTCTTTTCATATAATTGGACCCTATAGTTAGGTTCTATCCATTTATTTCTTCGACCTAACTTTCAATTGAATTTTTATTTCTTTTCTTGTTAAATTAATTTTCTCCCAAATAAAAAATTAAAATTAATTTAACAAGGTTTGGCCCGATTCCCATAACAGTAAGAATGAAATATTCTTAGAATTCTCTATTAATAATTAATACGACATGCTGCTTTTTCCAGTCATTCCTTTCAGGATCAGTCGCGGTCTTACAAACTCTACCGATGATATAGACGAATCCCTTGCTTCATACAAATGTGTAAAAGATACTAGCCGCACTTAAAAGCCGAGTACTCTACCGTTGAGTTAGCAACCCGAACTAAAAAAATTAGAATGTATAGATACAATCGGAATCCCAATACAATAAATAAAGAGATTAAATTATATATATATATATAATTATATATATATATATAATTTGAATTTTGAACATAATAAAGAGAAACCGACGAGCAGAGATAAATAGATTCATTTATCTATATTATCAAATTATATTTATTTGATACACTGTTGTCAATAGAAATGGGAATGTTGAGAAAGGAATACAATACAAATAAATTGACAAATTGAAATTCAATTTGTCAATTTATTAAAATAAAAAACTAAGGGTTTATGTTGGGTTGGCGCTACATATAGAACCGACATAGAGAGATAAAGGATGACATTATGTAAGAGCAATAATAAGTTAAATATTATATAACTCTCTCCTGGAGACAAAATGTTAAAGAAAAGATTAGACAAAACTCTATAAAAATTATCTGCACCTTCTTTCAGTTCTATATATTTCAATATTTAAAATTTATATATCTATATTTCATTAATTTACTTTTGATTGGTGATTCGGGCGAAGGTTCATAAAAACACCTGCCTTTTTTGAAATATCATGAACAGTTGCTGTAGGCTGAGCGCCTTTTTCAAGGAAATATAGAATAACAGGAACATTTAAATAGGTTTGATTCTTTATCGGATCATAAAAACCCACTTTACAAAGAGCTCTTCCTTCCCTTCGGGAGCGAACATCAATTGCAACAATTTGATAAATGGCTCATTGGGATAGATGTAGATAAGCCCCCCCGAGAAACGTATAAGAAATTTTCACCTCGTACGGCTCAAGAAAATGGAAGTTCTATTTATGTATAGAATTATACTGTTAAATATATCTTCAAAGTAATTAGACCAAGAATTCTCTTTCTTTATCATATGATTTAATTACTTGTTGTTTATTATTCTTTCCCTACCCACAAAATTATTCGTATTTGCTCTCATAACTCAAGTTGGATAACTCCCCAAGGAAAAAATTTCCTTTATTGAGTGGTCTCTAATCCCCTTTCTTTTTGCCTGTTGCCTTTCGAATACATTTTTATTCTTCATTTTAATCTAGTTATTGTTGTTGAGACAATTGAAAAAGGTATTTCCTTGTTCTAAGATCCTTTATTTTTCTTTGCCTTGAATCATTGGGTTTAGACATTACTTCAGTGATCTTTAATTGTTTCAATCAAAATGGCAGCAACATACCTTTTTTTTGTAATTTCCCTGTATCACCGAACCATATTAATGGTGGATTCCTGTGTAATACACTTTTGATTTGATCGAAAAGTTTTTACAAATTCCAACAAATTTGAATTTAAGACTTGCTTAAATTGGATCCTTTCGATTTCTATATTGAAAATATACTTAACAAAGTTGTCCCAATTTATTAATTGATATTAACCCTAGATTCTTGCCTCCAATAAACGAATCAATACGTTCTGCTCGAACTCCATCTTGTACGATCTAGTGGAACAGAACAAATGATGTCGAGCCAAAAGCATTTTCAGTCCTATATAATAAAAAAATGGTGGGTGTAAGAATCCACAATGGATCGTGTCCTTCAAGTCGCACGTTGCTTTCTACCACATCGTTTTAAACGAAGTTTTACCATAACATTCCTTTAATTTGGAACCAGTATGCAATTAATTCCATTATGGAATAAATGAATAGTCATTAGTTTGGTCGGTACCCAGTAATCTATATTTTACGTTTCCTTATATATTAAATATACGTTTATGAAGAAGTGGCAGAAAAAATCAAATTGAACCCCAGATAGCTATATTGATATCTATTCTACTAGAATCTTCCATATTTAATCTTCTATATTTAAAAGTGAAAATAAACTAAAGAAACTGTTATAAAATCTATAAAAAAAAAAAATAATAATATATTTATTATATAATATATTTAATAGAATATAATAATAACAGTATTATTAATAACACTACTAAAATTAGAATTGTAGTTTTTGGAAAGCTTATTCTTATACTCTTAAATATCGCCAGAAGAGTCTCAAGGATCAAGAGAATATCGTTTAGTAAATTCAAAACCATCATATTTATTTTTACTCCTATTATTATTTGTAATATATAAATTATATATATATATAATTTATATATATAATTCTATTTATATGCCATAATACCATATAAATAAATTATGATTATTTTAATTATAATTATGATTATTAATTAATATGGAGTAAGTCTCTAAGAATATTATACTATGGTGGGTGTGTATACAGATATACTCTGGGACGGAAGGATTCGAACCTCCGAATACCGGGACCAAAACCCGTTGCCTTACCGCTTGGCCACGCCCCATTTATAATTTCTATTTGACACTAATAAACACTAAGATTGGTACTCGTTGTTCGTCAACTTGAGGGGAAATATGATCTATCAAAAAAATATCTAATAAATTAATAAATTAGATTATTGAATAAATTAGATTATTGAGAGAATTTTTCTATGGCTAAATATAGAAATATAGAATTAAACAAATGAATTTATTGATAATTATATCTAATTCAATTAAGATATTATATGTAAGTATGATTTATTCGATTCATTTTTTATTTTAGAATTGAAGAAGGTTTTTGGGTCTATCTATTTTATTTTTATTCCTTTACCCTGGTATAAATAATGCAACTTCTGAATAACTCAATCAAAATAAATATAATTACCCTGAAGAACAAAATGTTTGTTATGCTTAATATATTAAGTTTAATCTGTATCTGTCTTAATTCTACCCTTTATTCAAGTAGTTTTTTCGCCGCCAAATTGCCCGAAGCCTACGCTTTTTTAAATCCAGTCGTAGATGTTATGCCAGTAATACCTCTTCTTTTTTTTCTCTTAGCTTTTGTTTGGCAAGCTGCTGTAAGTTTTCGGTGAGATTTTTAATTTAATCCTATTTTTGAATTAGTATTAATTAATTAATAATTAAATAGTATTTCATAACGCCCTAGAGAAATTTCTGGTTTATTGGAAAAAAAGTCTAACAATCGATAAGGTCAGATAAATCTTACAGTATAAACCCTCGATTCAAATAGCGAAATTCTGGTATAGCTGTGATAAGTTCGGAACACCACATTTGACTTCATTATTCGTACCTTTTTTCATTGGAAGACTCTAAGAGGTCTTCAAAAGTGTCTAATTGGGGATATAACAGAAAATTTTTCGTAATTTTTAAATCCCCTTGTTATTAAAAATGTGTT